ATAATATTCTAAAGCTTTTGTATGCTCTCCGTTACTTGTGTGGATAAGGCCTATGTTATAGAGTATATAGCTTCGATCATAGGGATCAATTTCTAGTCGCATAGCTTCATAATAATTCTGTAAAGCTTCCGCATAATTTCCTTCCGATTGAGCTGACATCCGTTACGGTCGTCATTCGATTCAAGGAATTCTCCGTTCCAGAAACGTACATGAGATTTTCATCTCATACGGCTCCTCCCCTATGTGCATAATGAAAATAATACATGGAATCAAAAAAGATTGAAATATTCTCATTATGAATTCAGTGGGGCTAACGTTTTTACAAGAAATCTCTAGCCAACCTTTCTGCAAAAGATATTTTCTTAACATCACGCGTGTTGATACTGGTACTATATAAAAATGTAAACTCCAACAATTTCTTTGTTCTCAACGCCCTTTAATTTCCAGGAATTAATCACTTCAACAGTCTTCTATGGTTCTAAGGGTATCCAAAGTACCAACGAGATGGATGTTTGTTATCCCAACCATTCTTTTTAGTCCCGATCCCAATAAGGAAAAGCGGTAATTTTAAACAAAGTTTTCGTGTTGTTGATTCCTAGGCGTAGCGCCTCTTCCCCTATGCGGCCTATTGGTACTAGTCTAGTATGGTAGGATTGGCCTGTAATATAGAACCCATAGGTTAACCTTTCGCTCAATACTCGAATCGACAATTGAAGCATCTGAGGCTGCATTAATCGGGGATACACGACAGAAGGAATTGTTTTATCTAGAAACTTCACCTTCAACAAGCGTAGATTTTTTCAATAATCTTTTTCGTTCTTTTCTATCCCGAATCTTCCGTCTTTCTCCTAAGACCGAAGCGGTAAATAAAAAAATAATCAAATCACACCATCTCTATAATAGGTAAATGCCTCTTTTTCTCCTGAAGTTGTCGGAATTATTCGTAATAAGATATTGGCCACAATTGAAAAGGTCTTATCAATAAAATTTTCATTTATCCGTGATCTAGGCATAGGTAGAAATCCATTCTCTAATTCTTTTCATTAACTCTCGTGAGAAAACGATCCCACAAGTAAAGGAATTTTACAGTACGAAATAACATAAAAGCAGACTCATATCCAATTTTTTCTTTTTGAAAGGGGTCGATAAAAAATAAGAAATATTAGAATCCGATTCGATTTCATCCAAATGGAGTAGTATAAATGGAGTAGTATAAGAATGAAAGGAACTATTCCGATTTGATCAAAGTAGAAGAATCAAAGAATTTATCTTGCGGATTAGGAGAATTCGAGAAGTTTTTCTGAAATTAAGATCAAAAGAAGAAAAAAATAGAATAATTCTTCAATAATGCTTCTATAATGAAAATAGAATAACCCTCCATTTTGTGTTTTGTGCATAGCGGGTAGACGCTTATACACTATACAATCAAATCAAAAAGGATGATTTATGAATTTGGAATAGATTTACGGGTTAAGGGGTTGTTGTTAAGCGACCTAAAATTGGAAAGAAATTTTCAAATTCTTATGGAATTTGAATTCGAATAAAAAGATAATTATGATCTAAAGGTATCCATTCACCATAGTCTAACAAAATAGACCGATCAGTTGATTCGTTCCAATTCATTGATTGAATCCGGTAAAAATATCAGAAAAAGGTAGGAGCGCCGTCTCCGTCTTGGCAAACAAGATATATCTTTATTGTTATTGTTTTTAACCGTTTTTCAAAAAAAAAATCATATTATCTTTTTCTCCCAGCTCCCTGGCTCGAAGAAAAAATTCTTTCTTTGATGAAAAGTTTTCCATTTTTATAGCTAGAATGGATTCGAGTGTCTGTACCCATCTAACAATCGAATATGAACAACTCGCAATTCGCTCGGATTCTCGGTCATAATCATTATGTAGGAGAGATGGCCGAGTGGTTCAAGGCGTAGCATTGGAACTGCTATGTAGGCTTTTGTTTACCGAGGGTTCGAATCCCTCTCTTTCCGTATCTTCACCCGATTCACCAATGCTTCAGACCTTTCTTTGAGATAGATTCTCAATTCCTAATTTCTGTGATACGGAAGGAAAGAAAGAACGGGCAGGGAATAAAGATCTGCCTACTGATCTATGATACATGAATGGGAGAAAAATACAAATCTCCGGATCCAATTCCTTACCTTGTGTCCCTTTACTTAACTTAAGTGAAAGGGAAAAACCTTGGTTTGTTATTTTAGTTAGGTTTAAGTCTGACGAGAATAATATTCTACGACAAGTAATTCATTTATTTTCAAACCGACCCATTTACTATCTATTATTTGATTGACTAATCCTTTATATTGGAATGCGTGAAGAGTCAAATGCCTTGGCAATTCTTCATGGTGGGATGAATCAAGATAATTTTGAATCAGAGCTCTCGATTTTTGGTCATCCCTTGCTGTAATAATATCTCGGGGTTTGCAACGATAACTTGGTATATCTACTATACGACCATTAACTAAAATATGTCTATGATTAACTAA